AACTGGTGACACGAGGATTTTCAGTCCTCTGCTCTACCAGCTGAGCTATCCCGACCATTTTCGGCGCGTCGTCTTCCTCATTTTACTAAACGACTTGGGTCTATGTCAATTAAAAATAAGACGAAAAATTATTCTCTAGAATGTTTTTTTTATCTTTAAAATAAAAAGACAACTTCGTAAGTTTAAGTCCGAGTAATGATTTGGATTGCTAATCATTCCAATTTACAAGGGGGATTCCTTGTTTTGCTCAAGGATGTTCATTTGTATGTGTATCATATCTATCACAAGACTTGTGAAAAGAAAACAAAATTAAGCGCGGTTTGTGAAAGAATCGAATGACTGAGAAAAATAACGAATTTTGAACCGTTAATGAAAGGAGAGAATAGCATAAATAATTAGGAAGTCGAACGAGCCTTTTTTGGGGATAGAGGGACTTGAACCCTCACGATTTCTAAAGTCGACGGATTTTCCTCTTACTCTAAATTTCCTTGTTGTCGATATTGACATGTAGAATGGGACTCTATCTTTATTCTCGTCCGATTAATCAGTTATCTATCAGACTATGGAGTGAATTATTTAATCAATTAATATTCGACCCTTTCTGAATCGATTCAAAAAAAAATTTCTATTTTATTTCATTTTTTCATATAAATATTATAAATAGAAAAAATAGAAATAAATAAAAAAGTACAGATTTGGGCCATCATTAATTATTTGAGAGAGCATTTTAGTACGTGTATGTATGTACATAGGGTTACCCTTTACTTTATCCTTTCTGGAGTTTTGAAGGAAGGATTCTTTTTACTCTACTAATTCACCCCCATTTTTTAGAACAGCTTCCATTGAGTCTCTGCACCTATCCTTTTTTATTCTGTCTTTATGAACCTTTGTTTTGTTTGTTTTCGTAAAACAGGATTTGGCTCAGAATTGCCCATTTTTAATTCCAGGGTTCCTCTGAATTTGAAAGTTATCACTTAGTAAGTTACCATACCAAGGCTCAATCCAATTAAGTCCGTAGCGTCTACCAATTTCGCCATATCCCCTTTTTTTGTTTTGAGATTAAGATCTTATTATTATGCCATTCCTTTTTTTTTTCTTTCATTTCTATTCTACTGAAACGGTTGAAGTCATTAAATAATGATTCCTATAAAAATCAAAGTCTTTCCTCTTATTTTATTTCTTGTCTATCTTCTTCCATCTCTATTGGGACCTATATTTGGTTTTGGTTGGTCTAATCAGAAATGATTCTATCATTTTTGTATCCGCAATTCAATATAGATGTATATATACCACATTTATTATATAATATAATAATATATGCCTCTCTTCCTCTCATTTTTCTCGTGCAATTTGGAATACTCGAATGGTCTATTCTTTTATTTATTTTTCTATATTCATATTTAATTCTGAATAACTAAGAATGAAAGGTTAATAGCTAAGATTCCAGTAGTTTACTAAATTACTATTCATATACAATTTCTGTTATGCGAGCCTGCTTAGCTCAGAGGTTAGAGCATCGCATTTGTAATGCGACGGTCATCGGTTCGACTCCGATAGCTGGCTTTTCTCTATTTGTTTGATTTTTTACATGATTGATAATGTCTTTTTTTTTTATTTTAATCAAAGGATATTGAAAGGGCTTCTTCCCCCTTTTTTTCTTTTCTTTCCAAGGGTCGTCGATTATTATGTGTTAGGAACTTCCAATTATGAATAAAAGTTAGAGTAGTTAAATCTCTGCAGAACAAATAAAGAACAAGAAAAGGACCTTTTTTTTCTATAAACATTTTTTTTGTATATACAAAAAAGCCGGATATTAATAAAATCCATTTCATTATTCTTTGTAGTATAATACTTCAGTAGATTTTTACTCTTTTATTTATTATATTTTATTTATTATATTTATCCTTTAATTCAAGTTCAGTTTTAATTTAGGTTTATGAAATTTTAATAAAATAAGAAAAATAAGGAGTCTTTATGTCACGTTACCGAGGGCCTCGTTTCAAAAAAATACGTCGTCTGGGGGCTTTACCGGGGCTAACTAGTAAAAAACCTCGCAAGCTTAGAATTAGAAATAAACCGCGCTTCAGTAGAAAATCTCAATATTCTATTCGTTTAAAAGAAAAACAAAGATTGCGTTTTCATTATGGTCTTACAGAACGACAATTACTTACATACGTACGTATCGCCGCAAAAGCCAAAGGGGAAAAGGGTCCAGTTTTACTACAATTACTTGAAATGCGTTTGGATAACATCCTTTTTCGATTGGGTATGGCATCAACTATTCCTCAAGCCCGCCAATTAGTTAACCATAGACATATTTTAGTTAATGGTCGTATAGTAGATATACCAAGTTATCGCTGCAAACCCCGAGATATTATTACAGCGAAGGATGAACAAAAATCTAGAGCTATGATTCAAAATTATCTTTCTTCATACCTCCAGAAGAAAATAACATTGCCAAAACATTTAATTCTTTACCCATTAGAATATAAAGGATTGG